CTAATCCGTTGTACGAGCCTTTCGTACCGAGGGTTCGAATCCCTCTCTTTCCGTTTCCGTTGATAACTCGGTATTTTATTGTTCTTTCAAATTCCAACGCTTCGAACCTTTTTTTGATTTTGTTATTTAATTAAAGATGTGCAATAGATAAAACCCTAATCACATTGAAAAAATTAAGCAAGCAAAAGGAAAGCCCTCTTTCTTTTTTTATTCTTCGCGTCCAGGATTACGTCCTGGATCATTAGATAGGAATCCGAAGATGAAGAGAGAAACAAAGAATATCACTACTGTGTAAACAAAGAGTTTGAGAGTAAGCATTACACAATCTCCAAGATCGTTGTTTTGAAAAAAAAGAGAATAGATTCTCCATTTTTATACCACATATCCTATTTTGACACCAATAAATCATGTCTAGGACAGTATTAAGAATTTCATCGAAAACTTACAGCAGCTTGCCAAACAAAGGCTAATAGAAAAAAGAGAACGGGTATTACTGGCATAAAATCTACGATTGGGTTCAAAAAAGCGTAGGCCTCAGGTAGTTTGGCTAAGAAAAAACCACTCGAATAAAGGGCGGAATTAAGACAGATACAGATCAAACTAAAGATATTAAGCATAACAAACATTTTTTTTATTGGACTTGGAGATAATTGTATTTTGATTGAGTTAATATAATAATATAAATATATTATTATTGATAATTGGTATACGGTAAAAATTAGGAAAGGCGGGTCGATCAAAATGAATTGTTGTTTTTGAACTTGAACTCGCCCAATCAAAAATGTATCTATTTTCTTTTGCGAATTGAAGAAACCATCCTTTCATACAATATCTTAATTGAATTATATGTAATGATCAATAAATTCAGTTTTATTCTATAGATAATTCTATATCTACACGTGTTAAAATCCCAGGAACAACAGAGTCCATAGATATTTGGACTGGAATTGACGAATAACCAATACAATACTAGTCTTTAGTAGTATCGAACATAAATCTAAATGGGGCGTGGCCAAGTGGTAAGGCAACGGGTTTTGGTCCCGGTATTCGGAGGTTCGAATCCTTCCGTCCCAGGAAATACCTATTATTTCTATACTATATAAATAGACATTATTAGAAATAAATAGACATTATTAGAATAATTAAATGAAAGAAAAAAGGGCCTAAATCTTCCTTTCCATCAACCCGTTTTATCCCCTCCCCCTCTATGAAAAAAAAAAGAATTAGATTTTTTCAATCTATATTTTTTTAATCGTGGATTTATTTATGATCATCAGATCCTTAGTAAAACTTTATTCAAATAGTGATGTTGGTATGAGGTGGGGGTTTTCCATTAAATAACTATTTGAATCGTTTCTTCTGACTATTTGATATTCGAAGAAGTCTGAGATTGTTGAATATAACCTATTAGGCTACTTGAAGATGGAATGTAGATTTACTAAAAAGCACTTTTTTTACTAATATTTAGAAATTATGTATAAATTAATAAAGAAATCTTATCAAAAATGCATTGAAATTTCATTCTTGATAAGATTTCTTTACTTTAGAAAGCACCAATTCATATAAAAGAAGAATAAATATAGATTTCTATGAAACGATCGAACAAGTGACTATTCATGATTCCATAATTGAATCAATTACATATCAGTCCCAAACTAGAGAAATGTTATGGTAAAACTTCGTTTGAAACGATGTGGTAAAAAGCAACGTGCGACTTGACAGACATAATCAGTTGTGGATTTTTACACCCACCATTTTCTATTCTATAGAAATGAAAGTGCTCTTGGCTCGACATCATATACTGTTGGGGTTTAACGTCAACAGTATATGATGTAGCTCGAGCAGAAAGTATTGATTCATTTCTCAGGGGCAAGGATCTACGGTTAGTGCCAATTAATAAGTTGGAACAACTTCGTAAGTAAATTTTCGATCTAGTAGAAATCGAAACGATCCAATTCGAGCAAGTTTCAAATAAAATAAGGAAAATTTGTTTGAATTGGTGAAACTCTTTTGATCAAAAGTGTATCATGCGGGAATCGACCGGGCGTATGATTTTTTGATAGAAAGAAATCATAAAAAGGGGCATGTTGCTGTCGTTTTGAAATGATTCAAATTCACCGAAGTAATGTCTAAACCCAACGATTCCAGGCAAAGAGAAAGTATTTTGGAACAAGGAAATGCCGTTTTCAATTGTCTCGACAACCAGATAAAGGAAAAAGAATAAAAATATATTCTAAATGAGACAAACAAAAAGGGGTTAGAGACCACTCAAAAAATGAAATGCCTAAGGCTTTTCTTTTGAACTATTTCAGAGTTATCCAACTTGAGTTATGAGAATACAAACGATTTTTTTTGATAAAGAGGAATAAAAAAGGATTAAATAATCCTCTAATTGATTTGATGATGTTATGGATCTATTTAACATTCTAATTCTATACATAGATCTAACTTCCAATTTATCGAGCCGTACGAGGAGAAAACTTCGTATACGTTTCTAGGGGGGGTTATAGTTCATCTACATCTATCCCAATGAGCCCTTTATCGAATCGTTGCAATTGATGTGCGATCTCGAAGAGAAGGAAGAGATCTTCGTAAAGTGGGGTTTTATGATCCGATAAAAAATCAAACCTATTTAAATATTCCCGGCATTCTATATTTTCTTGAAAAAGGCGCTCAGCCTACAGAAACTGTTTATGATATTTTAAAGAAGGCGGGGGTTTTTACAGAATTGAATTTTAATCAAACGAAAGCCAATTTATGAAATAAAAAAAAGAGAGAAAAGAGGGTGGGGGTGATTCATATATAGCTTTGTATAATTTTTTTTCTACTATACTACCCCCCCCCCCAATGACTTCATTTATTATTGTTACCATAGAATACCATCTTATATAATATAATGACAAAAATCTGTTTTTTTGATATAATTTGATATAAGATAGATAGAAAAAGATCAGGTGAATAAATGAAGTAATTGGATCGACGAGGCATATCAAATTTTGGCATTTTCTCCAATTGGGAGTTTTTTGTTGTAACTGCATTAACAAAGAAATAAACCCGAGACGAGATTCTTTCCTATTTCGTCCCTAATGTTTGCTGTTTTTCTAGTTATCTATATTATCTATCTAGTGTTATGCTAATCCAGCACAAGTCTCTTATTCATTTTATTTTCATTCTACTTTTATTCTAAGTATTCAATTCATATTGACAACAGTGGATCAAACAAATATAATTCGATCGTGTATAAACGGATCTATTTTTTTTTTGAGTTTTTCGATTCAGAATCTATTAGAAATTTTGTATTCGATAGATTTCTTGATAGTTCAGTATTTTGATTGATTGTGTCGTGCAATTTTTTCCCTTTTTTATTTTTACTCCGATTGTTGTACCCACACATTCACATTTTTTTTTTATTAGGGTTGCTAACTCAACGGTAGAGTCCTCGGCTTTTAAGTGCGGCTAGCATCTTATACACATTTGTATGAAGTAACAGATTCGTTTCTACCTCCGGTAGAGTTTGTAAGACCACGACTGATCCTGAAAGGAATGATTGGAAAAAACAGCATGTCGTATCAATAGAAAATTCTGAGAATATTTCATTCTTACTGGATCGGTTCAAAATCTTGTTTGAATTCTTAGTGAGAAATAAAATGAAATAAATTCCGAGTTGGGTCGAATGAATAAATGGATAGAGTCCTATGAACCCAATTAATTATAGGGAAAGAAAAAGCAACGAGCTTCTGTTCTTAATTTGAATGATTCCCCAATCTAATTACACGTTAAAATTTTATTAGTGCCCGGTACGGGGAAAGGGTTTTCCATTAGTGAATGATTATCAATTCTTTAATGAGTCCTAACTATTAGCTATTTCCCATTTTGGGTTGGCCAAAAATGTGTAAAAGAAGCAGCATCTTGATAAAGATAGTTTTTCCAAAATCAAAAGAGCGATTGTGTTGAAAAAATAAAGGATTTCGAATCCATCTTGTTATCCTATAACAAATAGAAAACTAAGAGGATAGGGAGTCCCTTGATGAGTCTATCCATTTCCGAGGTATTTTTTCTTTTCTTATTCTTACTATAATACCCTGTTTTGACTATATCGTACTATGTATCATTTGATAACCAATAAACCCCTTACTTTAATTAATAATTAATTATATTTTTCTTTATTTTTAGTTCAAAGCGAATTGGAAATGGAGGAATTTCAAGGATATTTAGAACTAGGTGGATCTCGGCGCCACGACTTCCTATACCCCCTTATTTTTCGGGAGTATATTTATGCACTTGCTAATAATCATGGTTTAAATGGATCTATTTTGTTCGAAAATGCCGGTTCTGACAATAAATCTAGTTTAATAATTGTGAAACGATTAATTACTCGAATGTATCAACAGAATCATTTGATTATTTCGGCTAATGATTCTATTCAAAATCCAGTTTTTGGGCACAATAAGAATTTGTATTCGCAAATTCTCTCAGAGGGATTTGCGGTCATTGTGGAAATTCCATTTTCCCTACGACTATTATCTTCCTTAGAAAGGAAGCATATAGCAAAATCTCATAATTTACGATCAATTCATTCAATATTTCCTTTTCTAGAGGACCGATTTTCGCATTTAGATTATGCGTCAGATGTACTAATACCCTATCCCACACATTTTGAAATTTTGGTTCAAAACCTTCGCTACTGGGTGAAGGATGCCTCTTCTTTGCATTTATTACGTTTCTTTTTCTACGAGTATTGTAATTGGAATAGTCTTATTACTCCCCAAAAACATATTTCCATTTTTTTAAAAGGTAATCCAAGATTATTCTTGTTCCTATATAATTCTTATGTATGTGAATACGAATCCATCTTCCTTTTTCTCCGTAATCAATCTTCTCATTTCCGGCCAACATCTTCTGGAGTCTTTTTTGAGCGAATATATTTCTATGTAAAAATAGAACTTCCTGTTGAAGTTTTTTTTGATAATGATTTTCGGGACATTCGAGCCTTCTTCAAG